TAGTTATATGGCAGGTAGGCCTTTTTATCGGATAACTATGTCCTTTAGCTCGAGGTTTTAACTTTTTCACAATAGTACCCTCGTTCACTTCGGCTTGACTAATAATTAAAGACGTTTTGTTGAAACCCCGATTGTGAGCAGCATTTGCTGCAGCGGAAGAAACTAATTGAAAAATCGGATAACGTGCTCGATACGGCATGAGTTCTAGTATCATAAGTGTTTCGTCATAGAGGCGCCCCCGAATCTGATCAATTACTCTTCGCGCTTTGTGAGCAGACATAGGTATATGTTGACCTAAGGCGTATACTTCTACCTCTGGTTCTATCTTTATCATAAGGTTCACCTCTCATCAATAAAGGATGAGCACCTATATTCACTTTATTAACATTAACGACGAGATTTTTTATCACTTCTCGTATGCCCCCGGAAAGTCAGAGTAGGTGCGAATTCTCCCAATTTGTGACCTACCATACTATCTGTTATATAAATAGGCAAATGCTCTTTTCCATTATGAATAGCAATTGTATGGCCGATCATTATGGGTATAATGGTAGATGCCCGGGACCAAGTTATGATTATTTCTTTTTCTGCCCTTATGTTGAGCTTCTCAATTTTTCTCAATAAATGATTAGCTACAAAAGGATTTTTTTTTAGTAAACGTGTCACGGCTACTTACTCCTATCTTTTTTTTTGTAAAGACTTTATTTTATTTTGTAAGGACAAAGAGACCTATTTGATTTTCAATTTTGATTTTCAATGTTCTCCTATTTACTACGGCGACGAAGAATCAAACTATCACTATATCTATTCCTTTTTCTACTTCTTCTTCCAAGCGCAGGATAACCCCAAGGGGTTGTGGGTTTTTTTCTACCAATCGGGGCCCTCCCTTCCCCACCCCCGTGGGGATGGTCTACGGGGTTCATAACGACCCCTCTTACTACAGGACGCTTGCCTAGCCAACGCTTAGATCCGGCTCTACCTAATTTTTTCTGGTTCACCCCAACATTACCCACTTGTCCGACTGTTGCTGAACAGTTTTTGGATATCAAACGGACCTCTCCAGATGGTAATTTTAGTGTGGCTGATTTACCCTCTTTTGCTATCAGTTTCGCTACAGCACCCGCAGCTCGCGCTAATTGTCCCCCCTTTCCAAGTGTGATTTCGATGTTATGTATGGCCGTGCCTAAGGGCATATCGGTTGAAGTAGATTCTTCCTATTGATCAATCAAAATCCCTTCCCAAACTGTACAAGCCTCTTCCAAAGCATACGGCTTTCTGGATGTATGTGATGATATCTAGGTAGATGGATCCTATCTTATATAAATCGTATGATGAAGTACCATAGGAGTTGAGATAAAGGAGTCCAAAAATCTGCCGAATCGAATCACTCATGTTATGATCTTCTACATCCTAGGTCTCTCTGTTCCTTCATCTGGCTTATGTTTTTCATGTAGCACTCAGACCGAATGACTCTATCAAATTACGTCAAAACTTTCACATATTTCAGGTAACGTAGGAGACATCTCTACTTTTCCCCCGGGGGTCGAATTCTCAATGCTTGGCTTTCAATTCGCCTCTGACCATCAAATGAAATGTGAATAACTCGTCCTCCTCTCTTTGAAACAAGGGGCGCTTCCGGTTCTGTCGGTGCTTCAAACAATTATGTTTTCTCCATATTACCATATCTCTAGAGTCAATAATTTTCTATAAGGAACTACTGAACTCAATCACTTGCTGTTGTTACTCTTCAGTTTTCTGTTGAGGTCTATCCCGTAGAGGTACTCAATTTGGGTGGGTGATCGATTTCTAGGTTTCGTCGTAAACCTAATTGGTTACTTCCAATTACGTAAATTAATAGTTCAAACCGCACTCAAAGGTAGGGCATTTCCCATTGAGATAGGAACTTCTGTACCAGAAAGAATGGTATCCCCAATTAGAGCCCCCCTGGGATGTAAAATATATCTCTTCTCACCATCCCCATAGTGTATGAGACAAATGTATGCATTTCGATTAGGGTCGTATTCTATGGTTACGATTCTACCAGATATGTCTTTTTTATTTCGTTGAAAATCTATTTTACGGTATAGACGTTTATGACCTCCCCCTCTATGCCTTGAGGTAATGATTCCTCTGGCATTACGACCTTTACCACAACGACGCTGTCCAGAGATCAAATTGTTTCGTGGATTGGATTTCACTTGAATTCCAACAGTTGCATTTCGCGTGTTCGGGGTAGAAGTTTTATATAAATGTATCGCCGTGTTATGAAGTATTTTGAGTGAAATTCATTTCTTTTCTTTCTAAGCTAATAGATGGAATAGAATAACCCGCTTGAAGCGTAATAATCATACGTTTGTAATGCATTTTATGCCCTCTAAGGGGTCTCCTTCTTCGACTCTTTCCCGGGATTCGATGACTATTCATAGCTATTACCTTGACACCAAAAAAGAGTTCGACCCAACGCTTTATTTCTGTCCTAGTTGACTTTGATTCGACATTAGAAGTATATTGATTCTTCCTCAATAACCGAACAGTTTTTTCTGTAAATACTGCATATTGAATTTTATCCATAAATCTATTTTCTTCCCTATGAGTTCCAGTTTCGATAAGAATTCTCCCTCTAACTGTTTCTATACTTATGATATGAATATACCATACATAACACATAACGAATTGGTATGGATGATGAGATTCCATTGATACAAAGCCAATTCCAATAGACGTATTGAACATTCCCGTTGTCGTGCATCCAGCAGGAATTGAACCCGCAAATTTGCCAATTATGAGTTGGGCGCTTTAACCATTCAGCCATGGATGCATAAGGGGGATTATCATAGAATAAAGAAAGAAATATTGTAAAAGAAATATCATAAAGAAATATCATAGAAGAAAGAACTATCGTATCGGAGATTACCTAAAGAAATGGAAACCTATTTTCTTTTACTTTATATTCAATATTTATAATGGGGAGGCACTCAAAATGAAGCATAAAATTTCACAACAAGATCCATTTCAACCCTGGATCTTCGAATTGAGAGAGATGTTAAGAGAGGTCAAGAACTCTCACGATTTGTTAGATTCGTGGACCCAAGTCGATTCAGTTAGAACTATCGTTTCTATTTTTTTCGAGCAAGAACGTTTTATGAAACTCTTCGACCCCCTAATTTGGAGGAGTTTACTCTCACGCGATTCACAGGGGTCAAGAAGCAATCGGTATTTCACGATCAAAGGGGCAGTACTGACGATCAAGGGTCTAGTCAAAGGTGCAGTATTGACGACCAAAGGTCTAGTACTGCTTGTAGTAGTGGTCCTTCTCTATCGCATGCATAATCGAGAAATGGTCGAAAGAAAAAATCTATATTTGATGGGGCTTCTGCCTAGGAATTCCTTTGGACCCAGAAATGCTCCATTGGAAAAATCTTTTGGGTCTATCAATAGGTTGATTGTTTCGCTCCTGTATCTTCCAAAAGGGAAAAAGATCTCTGAGAGTTGTTTCATGGATCCGAAAGAGAGTACTTGGGTTCTCCCAATAACTAAAACGAAAAAGTGTATCATGCCTGAATCTAACTGGGGTTCGCGGTGGTGGAGGAACCGGGTCGGAAAAAAGAGGGATTCTATTTGTAAGATATCTAATGAAACCCTGGCTGTAATTGAGATCTCATTCAAAGAGAAAGATATCAAATATCTGGAGTCTTCTTTTGTTTCCTATACGGATGATCGGATCCGCAAGGACCATGATTGGGAATTGTTTGATCGTCTTTCTCCGAGAAATAAGCGAAACATAATCAACTTGAATTCGGGACAGCTATTTGAAATCTTAGTGAAACACTGGATTTGTTATCTTATGTCTTCTTTTCGTGAAAAAAGACCAATTGAAGTGGAGGGTTTCTTCAAACAACAAGGAGCTGGGTCAACTATTCAATCAAATGATATTGAGCATCTTTCCCATCTCTTCTCGAGAAACAAGTGTGGTATTTCTTTGCTGCAAAATTGTATTCAATTTCATATGTGGCAATTCCGCCAAGATCTCTTCGTTAGTTGGAAGAAGAATCCGCACGAATCAGATTTCTTTAGGAAGGTGTCGAGAGAGAATTGGATTTGCTTAGACAATGTGTGGTTGATAAACAAGGATCGGTTTTTTCGCTTGTTTAGCAAGGTATGGAATGTATCGTCAAATATGCAATATGATTCCACAAGATCTAATTTCGTTCAAGTAAGGGATTCTAGCCAATTGAAAGGATCTTTTGATCAATCCATAGATCATTTCGATTCCATTCGTAATAAGGATTCGGAATATCACACATGGATCAATCAAAGAGAGATTCAAAAAGAAGGGTCGATTCTTTGGGATCCTTCCTTTCTTCAAACGGAAGGAGCAGAGATAGAATCAGACCGATTCCCGAAAAGCCTTTCTGGAGATTCCTCAATGTCCCGGCTATTCACGGAACGTGAGAAGCAGATGAATAATCATCCGCTTCCGGAAGAAATCGAAGAATTTCTTGGGAATCCTACAAGATCAATTCGTTCTTTTTTCTCTGACAGATGGTCAGAACTTCATCTGGGTTCGAATCCTACTAAGAGGTCCACCAGAGATCAGAAATTATTGAAGAAACAACAAGATCTTTCTTTTGTCCCATCCCGGCGATCGGAAAAAAAAGAAATCATTGATATATTCAAGATAATTGCGTATTTACAAAATACCGTCACAATTCATCCTATTGCATCAAATCCGGGATGTGATAGGGTTCCGAAGGATGAACCGGATATGGGCAGTTCCAACAAGATTTCATTCTTGAACCAAAATCCATTTTTTGATTTATTTCATCTATTCCATGACCGGAAGAGGGGAGGATACGTGGGGCGCCACGATTTTGAATCAGAAGAGAGATTTCAAGGAGTGGCAGATCTATTCACTCTATCAATAACCGAGCCGGATCTGGTGTATCATAAGGGTTTTGCCTTTTCTATTGATTCCTGCGGATTGGATCAAAAAAAATTCTTGAACGAGGTATTCAACTCCAGGGATGAATCGACAAAGAAATCTTTATTGGTTCTACCTCCTATGTTTTCTGAAGAAAATGAATCTTTTTATCGAAGGATCAGAAAAAAAGGGGTCCAGATCTCCTGCGGGAATGCTTTGGAAGATCCAAAACCAAAAAGAGTGGTATTTGCTATCAACACCATACTGAAGGCATTCAATCAACATAGATTGATCCAAAATCTGATTCCAATCCAATATAGCATCCATGGGTACATAAGAAATGTATCAAATCGATTCTTTTTAATGAATAGATCCGATTGCAACTTCGAATACGGAATTCAAAGGGATCAAATAGGAAATGATACTCTGAATCAGAGAACTCAAAGGAAATTTACGATCAACCAACATTTATCGAATTTGAAAAAGAGTCATAAGAAATGGTTCGATCCTCTTATTTCTCGAAGCGAGAGATCCATGAATCGGGATCCTGATGCATATAGATACAAATGGTCCAATGGGAGCAAGAGTTTCCAGGAGGATTTGGAACATTTCGTTTCTGAGCAGAAGAGCCGTTTTCAAGTAGTCTTCGATCGATTAGGTATTAATCAATATTTGATTGATTGGTCTGAGGTTATCGAAAAAATTGATTGGTATTGGTCGGAATTTTTCGACAAAAAAGATCCTTCTAAGTCACTTCGTTTCCTTTTGTCGAAGTTACTTCCCCTTTTGTCCTATTTGTCCAATTTGTCCAAGTCGCTTCTTTTCTTTTTGTTTAGGTCACTTCCTTTTTTCTTTGTGAGTATCGGGAATAGCCCCATTCATAGGTCCGAGATCCACATCTATGAGTTGAAGGGTCCAACTGATCAACGCTTCAATCAGTTGTTAGAATCAATAGGTCTTCAAATCGTTCATTTGAATAAATTGAAACCCTTCTTATTGGATGATCATGATACTTCCCAAAAATCGAAATTCTTGATCAATGGAGGAAGAGTATCACCGTTTTTGTTCAATAAGATACCGAAGTGGATGATTGACTCATTCCATACTAGAAAAAATCGCAGGAAATCTTTTGAGAAGACCGATTCCTATTTCTCAATGATATCCCACGATCGAGACAATTGGCTGAATCCCGTGAAACCATTTCATAGAAGTTCATTGATATCCTCTTTTTATAAAGCAAATCGACTTCGATTCTTGAATAATCCACATCACTTCTGGTTCTATTGTAACAAAGGATTCCCTTTTTATGTGGAAAGGACCCCTATCAATAATTATGATCTTACGTATGGACAATTCCTCAATATCTTTTTCATTCGCAACAAAATATTTTCTTTGCACGTCGGTAAAAAAAAAGATGTTTTTTTGGAAAAAGATACTATTTCACCGATCGAGTCACAGGTATCTAAGATATGCATACCTAAGAATTTTCCGCCGAGTGGTGCCGAACCGGATAACTTGGACAAATCTTTTCATTTTCCAATTCGATCCGCTCCATTCGTTCGTAGAGCTCTTTACTCGATCGCAGACATTTTTGGAACACCTCTAAGAGAGGGACAATTAGTCAATTTTGAAAGAATTTATTGTCAAGCTCTTTCAGATATGAATCCATCTGATTCAGAAGGGAAGAACTTGCATCAGTTTCTCAATTTCAATTCAAAGATGGGTTTGATTGACTCTGAGAAATATTTATTACCATCCGAAAAGAGGAAAAAACGGAGTCTTTATCTAAATAAATGCGTTGAGGAAGGGCAGATGTATAGAACCTATAGTGCTTTTTCAACTCTCTCAAATATGTTTCAAACATATATGCCATGGTTCTTTACTTCGACAGGGTACAAATATCTCAATTTCATTCTTTTAGATACTTTCAAAAAAGTATATAATTCAGACCTATTGAGGATAGCGATACTAAGTAGCAGTCAAAAATTGTTATCCCTTTTTGAAGATATTATAGATAGATTAGATATAGATATATCATGGCCAATTCTTCAGAACAAATTGCGGGAGATTCTTCTTCCACAAAGGAATCTGATAAGCGAGATTTCGAGTAAGTGTTTACATAATCTTCTTCTGTCCGAAGAAATGCTTCGTCGAGATAATGAGTCACCCGTTTCATTGATATGGGAATTTCCGGGATCACCAAATGTTCGGGAGTTGCTCTATTCAATCCTTTTCCTTCTTCTTGTTGCTGGATATATCGTTCGTAGACATCTTCTCGTTGTTTCCCGAGCCTCTAGGGAGTTACAGACAGAGTTGGAAAAGATCAAATCTTTGATGATTCCATCATACATGATTGAGTTGCGAAAACTTCTGGATAGGTATCCTACATCTGAACTGAATTCTTTCTGGTTAAAGAATCTCTTTCTAGCTGCTTTAGGATATTTTCTAGAAGAAATACGGGCTTTTGGCGGCAAGATGCTATCGGGTGGTGGTCCCGCTTATGGGGTCAAATCAATACCTTCTAAGAAGAAATATTGGAATATCAATCTCATTGATATCATCGATTTCCTAAGTATCATACCCAATCCCATCAATCGAATCACTTTTTCGAGAAATACGAGACATCTAAGTCGTACAAGTAAAGAGATCTATTCATTACTAAGAAAAAGAAAAAATGTGAACAGTGGTTGGATTGATGATAAGATCGAATCCTGGGTCGCGAATACTGATTCGATTGATGATGCCGAAAGAGAATTCTTGGTTCAGTTCTCCATCTTAAGGAAAGAAAAAAGGATTGATAAAATTCTATGGAGTCTGACTGATAGTGATCATTTATCAAAGAATGGTTCTAGTTATCAAATGATTGAACAACCAGGATCGGTTTACTTACGATACTTAGTTGACATTCATAAAAAGTATCTAATGAATTATGAGTTTCATAGACCCTCTTTAGCAGAAAGACGAGTATTCCTTGCGCATTATCAGACAATCACTTATTCACAAACCTCGTTTGGGGCTAATAGTTTTCATTTCCCATCTCATGGAAAACCCTTTTCACTCCGCTTAGGCCTATCCCCCTCTAGGGGTATTTTAGTGATAGGTTCTATAGGAACTGGACGATCCTATTTGGTCAAATACCTAGCGACAAACTCCTATCTTCCTTTCATTACAGTAGTTCCGAACAAGTTCCTGGATGAAAGGCCTCAATTTTTTGAGGATATTTATGATGATAGTGATGGTGAGGATATTTTTGATAATAGTGGTGCTCATCATACTCATCATAGTGAGGATATTGAGGATATTGATGATAGTGAGGATAGTGAGGATATTGATATTGATGGGGAGCTGCTAACTATGACGAATGAGGAGGTGGATATGGTAGACCGCTTTTATATCACCTTTCAACTCGAATTAGCAAAAGCAATGTCTCCTTGCATACTATGGATTCCAAACATTCATGATCTGTCTCTGGATGCGTCGAATTACTTATCCCTCGGTCTATTAGTGAACCATCTCTCCAGGGATTGTGAAAGATCCTCCAATAGCAATATTCTTGTTATTGCGTCGACTCATATTCCCAAAAAAGTGGATCCCGGTCTAATAGCTGCGAATAAATTCAATACGTGCATTAAGATACGAAGGCTTCTTATTCCACAACAACGAAAGCACTTTTTCACTCTTTCATATACTCGGGGATTTCCTTTGGAAAAGAAAATCTTCCATACGAATGCTAGTGGATTCGGGTCCATAACCATGGGTTCCGATGTACGAGATCTTGTATCACTTACCAATGAGGCCCTATCAATTAGTATTACACAGAAGAAATCCATTATAGACACTAATACAATTCGATCCGCTCTTCATAGAAAAACTTGGGATTTGCGATCCCAGGTAAGCTCGGTTCAGGATCATGAGATCCTTTTCTATCAGATAGGAAGGGCTGTTGCACAAACAGTACTTCTAAGTAATTGCCCCATAGATCCTATATCTATCTATATGAAGAAATCATCTATGGAAGGGGATTCTTATGTGTAC